AATTTCATTTTTTTGATCATAAATAATCGCCAACAAGAATTTGGTTCTTTTTACGTACTTGATATCGATAAATCTGCGAATCTAGAAATTCATTTCGGCCAATTGAACCTTCTCGAACTGTTTCTTTTTAAGAACCAAAAAGATTTGTGCCAAAATAACAGATGCCAAGAAGAACAAAAGTCCTTGGACACGTAATGGATCTTGAAGTACTATTTCTGCATCTCCCTGACCAAATCCGCCTACATTAGGATTACTCGTTAATGGTTGATCAAATTTGATAGATTCGCCCTCGGAAACAAGAAGTTCTGGTCCGGGAGGGATAATATCAACCACTTGACGTCCCTCTGACGCATCCGTTATGGTTATCTCATACCCCCCTTTTTCTTTTCGTATGATTTTGCTTACTATACCTGCTGCTGTAGCATTATAAACTGTATTGTTACTCTTGTTGCCGTCGGGATAAATCTGACCCCTTCCCCTGTTCCCGCCTACGTATATAGGATATTTTAAGAAGTGAACATCCTTCTTAGTAGCAGGGTCCGGGGAAAGAATAGGGAAGGTTATTTCACTATATTTTTTACCAGGGACAGGGCCTACCACAAGAATATTTGTTTTATTGGGGCGATAGCTCTGAAAAGACAAATTGCCAATCTTTTCTTTCATCTCAGGAGAAATACGATCGGGAGGGGCTAATTCAAACCCCTCCGGTAAAATAAGAACAGCCCCGACGTTCAACCCCCCTTTTTTACCATTAGCAAGAACCTGTTTCAGTTGCATATCATAAGGAATTCGAACAACTGCTTCAAATACAGTATCAGGAAGTACCGCTTGTGGAACCTCAATTTCCACGGGCTTATTAGCTAAATGGCAATTGGCACATACAATACGCCCAGTCGCTTCTCGTGGATTTTCATAACCCTGCTGTGCAAAAATGGGATATGCACTTGAAATGGACGTCCGAGTTAAGATATATATCATGAGCGATACGGAAATAGATCGAGTAATCTGTTTCTTTAGCCAAGAAAAAGCATTTCTAGTTTGCATGGTCCAATCATTGATCGCGAAAATTTCTACAATAAATTGGGTAGGTCGCTAGTATAGTTCCCTAGCCACGATTCTGCTATTTGCTGGAATAATCTAGGATGAATCTTCCCGATGGTTAGAAATAGGAAGAGTAAATATGATTTTCAATACTTTGCTTATGTACAACTACAAAGTACCAAGCATTCTAATTGGATTAGATTAATATCAATGGATCCTTTATCATTCAGTTATTGAATCATAAATCAGTAAAATTGACGGAGACAGACTAGTTAAATAACGGAAAAGCCAATATTTAAAACATGTATCAAAAATTACTGGAAGGATGCAAACAAGAATAGTTATAGTTTGCTCATTCGCAACAACTCCAACCTCGTTATAGATAGAGCGTATAGCGAATTCCCAACCTGGGGGTGAATGATATCCGAGAAAAAACTCAGTTACTAGAAGAAGACACAAAGCTTTTGCTGTGTCACTTAAGTTATATAGGAATTCCTGAGCCCAAGAGTTAAGAATAACAAGTTTTTCCTTACCCAAAATTGAATACCCGCTTAGAATACCAAACCAGATGATATTTGTTGAGAAGTGCAAAATCGTATCCATACGATTCTCATTTTGTATCGTGATTAATTGGATCGTTTCTTTATGGATTCCTATCCCAAACTCTTCGAGATGTGTTTCCGAGTATTCCTTGATCATTTCGTCCAAGAAGAGGAGTTCCTCTAATTCTCTGAATTTTTCTAGAAGACTCTTTTCTTGAATATTATTCAAGACAATTTGGGATTGCCCAGTATTCCACCAATTAGTAACCCAAGATTCCAGACATTTATTAACTGAGAAAGAAATCCACCAGGGCAAAAATACTATAGATGCAAGATAGAAAAGAGGAGTGAATGCTTTCTTTTTTGCCATTTTTTCGTCTGTAAATTGTTAATCAACCCATTCGTACACTCTATGCGATCGAATATTTCTTACACACATGAGTTTTATACAAGGTATCGAACTTATGAATCTATTTTCTTTGTGATTTTGTGGTTAGTCTTTGAATCTAGAAAGAATACAGAAATAGGCTAAGAATTCACTTCGAATGAAGAAATTTAGAATATTGTTTCCTGATATCTCAATTGGTCAAATTAAAAATAAAGTGTATCCTTTCGATGAATGATCGAAAGAACCACTTTAAGTAATGAATATTATTCAGATTTTGAGACGAAAGAACTCCTTTGCTATCAAAATATCCAATATTTCGAAAAAATTTCACTGATTACCCATAGTCAGGAATAGAATAATTGAGGGAAAGATATTAGGATGATCAAAAAAAAATGACTGGCAAAGGATAAATTGGCTAGTTCTCAGTATTTAATTAAGAAATCCAATTGTTGGTCATTAAAGAATACAAAAGAAAGAATTTCAAATTTACAAGATACGATCTATCTGGATCTAAAGTGTCAATTCCAACAAATATTGAACTAAAAAAAATTCTTGCTTTCGAAATGGTTTGCCGTCTGAGATGAATCTATTATTTCGATTTGTTATTTGTTATTGAATTGCGTGCGCATAAAGACCATAAAACGCATAAAGACCATAAAAAGAGTTTCGTTTTATGGTTCTTTCATATACGTTTTCTTTAATTGCATGAACGTTCTGATTCTCAATTTATCAAAATACTTCAATTGGTACACGCAAGAAATAGGCTAATTCAGCAGCCTTTTGTTCAATTTCTCGTGGAGTCAAATTCTCATCAGTACGGGTCAAGGGAATGGACCCCTGGCCTCGGATGTCCATATAAAGAACACGACGAGCATAAATACCCTCTTTAACTTCTATTCTAACGGACTGAATATCTTTTATAAGGAATCGGAGGAATATGCGACGATTTTTTCCCGGAAATCCCCAACGAAAAATACAGACTATTCCTTCCTTTCTATCGAATCGATCATAACCACTACCTACATTCCAGGAAATTGTGCACCACAAATAAGAGCTAATAAAGAGACCCGCAATTCCGTAGAAAGACATCACGATTCCTTGTGGAAAAAAAATGATTTGCTGAGGCGGAAAAAAAGATAGCAAATTTCTACCAAGATAACTGGAAGTTCCAACTAATAAGAAGCCTAATGAACCTAAAAAAAGGATCAAGGCCCAGCAGAAATTACTTATTTTTCGAGACCCCGTTATAAGTTCTATCCATATATCGTCTGATCGCCAAGTCATACTTTACTCGATTGCATTTTATTGGAATTGAGATAATACCCCAGAGAAATTTGACTTTACTTTTTTGTTTCCGAAGTAACTCTCATCAACTAGCACTAGTTTGAGGTGAACTAGCACTAGTTTGATGTCAACCTTTAGGAGTAATTCATCAAATTGGTTAAATCTAAAATAATAACATACTCTTTATTTAATACGATCCCACTATACATATCGATATACATATAGATTCACCGACTACATTTCAGCCATCCAGAGATCCTGATCTATTTGAAAATTGCTAGAATTGATATATCCATATATCATGTTTCTGCGGGCATAAGAGTTTTTTCCTTTATGTTCGGTGGAAATCACATGTTATACTATATTCCAATAAATAGATATCCGTGTTATGATACAAGTCCACGTTTTCAAAAAAAAAATGGATGAGATTGGGTCCCAGCGGATCTAAACAATCTTGTTTTTTTGAACATGAAGAAATAAAGAAGCCATTGCAATTGCCGGAAAGACTAGGCCTACTAACGGCACAAAAATAGATGGAAGGTTCAAATTTGTCATAGAAGGGGTACCTCGATTTACTATTTGTATCTGTTATTATGTTATTATATAAATAAAGATATCTTGTAATAATTATAATTAAATTAAGAATTTGAATTCTAATTAGATAATATTTATTATTAATAGAATTTGAAGAATTTTAAATTCTTAGTATAGATCGAAGTATCGATATATCTAAATCTAACTGAGTACGTATAATAAGAATAAGTGCAAAGAATGTAGAACTGTAGAACTAAATAAATGGACTTATTCATCTCCTCCATGAGAAAGATATGTATGATAATGATAATAAACTTTATTATTTTTCTTCATTTCTTTGTCTTTTGTTCTTGTCTTCTAATTTTCAAAAAATAGATAAAGAGTTTTTTACCGATTATCGAAGGATTCGTTCGAATCCGACCCAACATGGATTTTTAGCTAAAATGGTTTTTCGGTAGATAGAGAAAGATACAAAACTCTATTATCTATATTGAAATTTCAAATTATATACCTAAGACAAGACCAAATTCGTTTTATTTTAATAATTTCACGAACGGAAGAACTCACTCTTGGTGATAAAGGTTTCTTGATTCGTAATCAGGAATATAGGTCAAAAAAAGAGTTATCCTCAACTTTCGTTTTGATTCTTTCTACAATTCGATCTTCTATCACCAAAGAAAAGGCCATTATTATCTTATTTACTTTGATTCCGATAAACTAACTACTTTTTGCTACAAACACAAAAAAAATAATTGAACTTAGTGCTCTACTTGATTTTGCTTGACTTTTGATTCAAAGGAAAAAAGGCGTGGAGCTTAAATAACTCACTCAGAACGCTTTTTAAAAGATTACGTGGTACAATTAGGTCGAATAAACCCTTCTGGAATAAGTATTCAGCTGCTTGTGAACCTTCGGGTACTGTTTTATTCAATGTTTGTTCAATTACTCTTTTACCTGCAAATGCAATGTAGGCATTGGGTTCGGCAATAATGATATCCCCCAACATACCAAAACTAGCTGTCACTCCACCAGTTGTCGGAGATGTAAGGATTGATACATAAAATAATTTTTTATTTAATTGATAATCATATAAAGCAGACGATATTTTAGCCATTTGCATCAAGCTCAAACTTCCTTCCTGCATGCGCGCCCCCCCAGAAGCACACACTATAATAAGAGGTAAATTTTGATTGGCAGCGTGTTCAATCAAA